AATCTTAATGATTTATATAATTTATGCCTCACCTACATGTCAGGGGGGTGACACCCAGGTGATTTATTATTAAATATAAATAAATAATTAATAATTGAAAAAAATTGGGGGGGAGCATTGATGTAATACCTCTGTATATCTGTGATATTAATTATTGTAATTTGAGAGTTTTTGGCAATTTATATAATTTATGCCTCACCTACATGTCAGGGGGGTGACACCCAGGTGATTTATAATTAAATATAAAGAAAAATTTAATCTTAATGATTTATATAATTTATGCCTCACCTACATGTCAGGGGGGTGACACCCAGGTGATTTATTATTAAATATAAATAAATAATTAATAATTGAAAAAAATTGGGGGGGAGCATTGATGTAATACCTCTGTATATCTGTGATATTAATTATTGTAATTTGAGAGTTTTTGGCAATTTATATAATTTATGCCTCACCTACATGTCAGGGGGGTGACACCCAGGTGATTTATAATTAAATATAAAGAAAGATTTAATCTTAATGATTTATATAATTTATGCCAATTTATTGTATTCTGTGAGATATATATATATATTAATATATAACTTAGTCCAGTAGCAATATTTTTACTTTTTAAATTAAAAATTAATTAATAATTAAAATCTGCTAATTTATTTAAATTTATTGTATTCTGTGAGAGAGATATATATGCTAATATATAATTTAGTCCAGTAGCAATATTTTTACTTTTTAAATTAAAAATTAATTAATAATTAAAATCTGCTAATTTATTTAAATTTATTGTATTCTGTGAGAGAGATATATATGCTAATATATAATTTAGTCCAGTAGCAATATTTTTACTTTTTAAATTAAAAATTAATTAATAATTAAAATCTGCTAATTTATTTAAATTTATTGTATTCTGTGAGAGAGATATATATGCTAATATATAATTTAGTCCAGTAGCAATATTTTTACTTTTTAAATTAAAAATTAATTAATAATTAAAATCTGCTAATTTATTTAAATTTATTGTATTCTGTGAGAGAGATATATATGCTAATATATAATTTAGTCCAGTAGCAATATTTTTACTTTTTAAATTTTAATAAATTTAAATGGTTGGGGGGCCATTTATGTTTATGAGAAGTTTTAAGATATCAGTTTAAATAGATCTAGGAGGAATTTTTGATTTTTAAACTTAATTAAAAAGATGGGTCCCCCCCCCCCCGCTATGCCTGAGAGAGATATATATATATATGGGAGTATCTCATAATAGTGGGTATGCCTATACCGGTAAGTACAGTGTTTATAACCATTGAATAGTTGAATATTTAACTAAAGAATAATTTACCAATAAAGTAAATTGATTACTAAAATATTTAAAGCGAGGTCCTTCCTGAGCCAGGAAAGAGGGCTTAATTGAGATGTATTTTACATATGGAACTGTAAACCATATGGAATACTACTTGGGTACGAAGTACTTCGTAGATCTTTAATCTTCTCTTTAGAGAAGGAGAGAGAGGAGAGGAGGAGAGGAGAGGAGGATATATATATTACCTAATATATTACGCGCTCCCTTTAGTCGTCTAATTAGTTAGCAATTATTTAATTCTGGTAAAAAAATTAGTTATAAGATAATAACATTCATGTGAATTTAAGTGGGGTTTTATTTATCTAAATGGTAATTATTTATTTATTCGCAGTTTTTATTTTTATAAATTTAATGTTTTATGATATATTTATTTTATTTATAATTAGTTAAAATTGTGCCAGCAACTGCGGTTATACAATTAATTAAAGTTAATTTTTTCGAGTGTAAATATATTATTTTACAAAATATATTAATGTAAAGATATTATATAATTTTAGGTGAAATTTAATTTTAATAATGATTTATTAATAATTAGTGTTAAATAATATGAAGCTCATATTAAAGACTAGGATTAGATACCCTATTATTTTGAGTGTGAAATTTTTTCTTATAAGATTATAAGAAATGTTCTTTAAATTAAAAGAATTTGACGGTAATTATATCATTTCAGAGGAACCTGTCTTTTAATTGATAATCCACGATAAATTTTACCTTGATTATTGGTTGTATATCTCTGTCTGTAGAATGTTCTTTAAGGAAAAGGATTTTCTTTAACTTTAACTTAAAAGTTTGATGTCAGGTCAAGGTGCACCTATATTAAGGGTTCAGATGGGTTACATTAATATAAAATTATGGATTTTACATTTTATAAGTTAATTGAAATAGGATTTGAATGTAATTTATATTATATTTTATATATGATAAATGCTCTATATTAAGTACACATCGCCCGTCGCTCTCGTTGCATGGTTAATTAAAATGAGATAAGTCGTAACAAAGTAGGCCTATCGGAAGGTGGGCCTGGAATTATTCAAATTATACTTAGGTTAATAGTTTTTTACACAAACTATTTATTTGTGCAATTCAAATTAATTTGAACTCTAAGATATTTAATAATTTTTTTATTTATTATTATGATATTAGAAATAACTTTTTTATTAGTATTGTTTATAGAAATTTTAATTTTAAATTTATAGTAAATTTTACTGTGAAGTATTATTATTATTAGATAATATAAGTAGAAGATATTTTTGTACCTTTTGTATCAGGGTTTATTAGTTTGTCTTAAATATTTTATTTTTCCCGAAATTATAAGAGATACTTTTATATGTTATTTGTCGTTTTAAAGACATTAATAATTTATATAGTAGGGAATATATTTTATTCAACTGTAAATATCTGGTTTCTTGAGAAGTGAATTAAATTTAGAATTATTATTGTTATTATGGAAATTAAATTTCATTTAATATTAATAATTTAATATTATAGGGGATAAGCTCTGTAATATTTTTATAGTTTGTTTATTAATCTAACAAGTTTAGTAGGGTTAGTAATGCCTACCTTTATTTTGTTATAATTATACTTGTAGTATTATTTTTATTTAATTAAAAACTTAATTATATATCAGGATTTGTAATATAATAATGGATTTGAAGTAATAATGATAGAATTAGTAATTTTTGGATTTTATATATAGTAATTTGGCAAATATTGTTTTCACCTGTTTATCAAAAACATGTCCTGTTGTTATTTATTTCAGGTTTGGCCTGCTCAATGATTTAATTATTAAATAGCCGCGGTATTTTGACCGTGCAAAGGTAGCATAATCAATTGTCTCTTAATTAGAGACTTGTATGAATGGTTTGATGAGAAACTAACTTTCTTTATTATAAGTTAATGAACTTAATTTTTAGGTTAAAAAGCTTAAATGTTTCTGTGGGACGAGAAGACCCTATAGAAATTTACTATCCCTGTGACACTTATTTATATTTATTTAAAATAAATGTTAGTAGTGATAGTTTTGTTGGGGCGACATGGAGATTTTACAAACTCTCTACTTTTAATTTTTATAAGTGTGTATATTATTGATCCTTTATTAAGGATATTGAGATTAATTTACCTTAGGGATAACAGCGTAATTCTTCTGGAGAGTTCTTATCGATGGAGGAGATTGCGACCTCGATGTTGGATTAAAATAAGTTTTAAGTGAAGCAGCTTAATTTCTAGGTCTGTTCGACCTTTAATTTTTTACATGATCTGAGTTCAGACCGGCGTGAGCCAGGTCGGTTTCTATCTACAGTATATATATATTATGTTTTAGTACGAAAGGACCAAATATAACAATAATTATTGTTATGTAATGATTTATAATAATTTGGCTATTTTGGCAGAATAGTGCATTAAATTTAGAATTTATTTATGTAATTTAGATTACAAATAGCAATGTTTGTTATATATTATTTATTAACTTTAGTTTTTATTTTATTTTCTGTGGCTTTTGTGACTTTGTTAGAGCGAAGGGTTTTAGGATATATTCAATTACGTAAAGGGCCTAATAAAGTAGGGGTTTTAGGGTTATTGCAGCCTTTTTCTGATGGGCTAAAGCTATTTTTTAAAGAGCAAGTTTACCTTTTAAAGTCTAATTTCTTGCTATATTATCTCTCTCCAGTTTTTATACTAGTTATGTCTTTTATTTTGTGGAGTTTATATCCATTTATATCTAATATTTATAATTTTAATTTTGGAATCTTGTTTTTTATATGTTGCTTAGGTATAGGGGTTTATGGGGTATTGTTATGTGGTTGATCTTCAAATTCAAATTATGCTCTTTTAGGGGGTATTCGCTCTGCAGCTCAGACGATTTCATATGAGATTAGAATATCTTTTATTATACTGTGTTTTGTTATATTTATTTATAACTTTAATTTTTTAGGTTTTATAAAATACCAGCATTTTATATGATTTGTAATATTTTCTTTTATCTTATTTTTTTGTTGGATGACTTCTTGTTTGGCTGAAACAAATCGTGCCCCTCTTGATTTTGCTGAAGGTGAAAGAGAGCTAGTAAGAGGGTTTAATGTTGAATATAGAAGTGGTGGATTTGCTTTTATTTTTCTTTCTGAATATATGAATATTATTTTTATAAGAATAATAACTACTTTAATGTTTTTGGGAGGGGACATTTGAAGCTTATTCTTTTATTTTAAAGTAACTCTTATTCTTTTTTGATTTATTTGGGTTCGTGGAGTTTTGCCTCGATTCCGTTATGATAGGTTGATGTATTTAACTTGAAAATTATTTTTACCTTTATCTTTAAATTATTTTTTATTTTTTTTCGGAGTTTTATCCCATATCTTATATCTATAATTCATTGATTTAAGTATTATAAGTCAATGAAAGGATCTCACTTTCTTCTTATACTTTCAAGGCATAATGTCTCTCTTAACTTATTGACTAGTAAGTTTTATCTCAAATTATGATCATAATAGGGTTAATGAGGAAGTATCTAAAATATGTCACTGTTATAACTTGCCCTGTAATAATAAATACTCCTTCTGCTGGTTGAGCTCCAATTCATGTTAAGAGTAGCATGTTGGTCACTAATAATCAAAATATTATTTTATTAATAGGATAAAATTTGTTTCCTTGGAATTTTCCTTGTTTTGTTATTATTGGAGTTAAGATAATGAGGATAGCTGCCACCATAGCAATTACTCCCCCTAATTTATTGGGGACTGATCGTAAAATTGCGTAAGCAAATAGGAAGTATCATTCTGGCTGGATATGTACTGGGGTTACGAGGGGGTTTGCTGGGATAAAATTTTCAGGGTCTCCTATTATTCGGGGTTCTATTGTGATTAATGCTAAAAATAATAATATTCTAATTGATATCCCCATCAAATCTTTTAGTGAAAAATAAGGGTGAAAGGGTCTTTTATCATAATTTCTATTTAATCCTATAGGGTTATTACTCCCTGTCTGGTGTAGGAAAATTAAATGAATTATTACTATTGCTGTTACAATAAATGGGAGGAGAAAGTGCAGGGTAAAGAATCGGGTTAATGTGGCGTTCTCTACGGAGAATCCACCTCATAATCATTTCACTAATTTATCTCCTAAATAAGGAATGGAAGATAGTAGATTTGTAATAACAGTTGCCCCTCATAAGGATATTTGCCCTCAGGGTAGTACATATCCTAGGAATGCGGCCCCTATAATTAATAGTAATAGTATTACACCTACTGTTCAGGTGGCGGATATTTTGTAGGACCCGTAATATAGCCCCCGACCGATATGTAGATAAAGGCAAATGAAGAATAATGAGGCCCCGTTTGCGTGAGTATGGCGAATAATTCATCCATTATTGACATCTCGGCAAATGTGAATTACTCTGTTAAATGCTATTTCAATATTTGCTGTATAATGTATTGCTAAAAATAATCCTCTTAATACTTGGATTATTAAGCATATCCCCAGTAATGATCCAAAATTTCACCATCCTCTGATTGAGGATGGAGTTGGCAAATCAATTAATGAGTTATTAATAATTTTAATAATGGGGTGTTGTTTTCGTATAGGTTTATTCATAATTTTTAATTCGTAATGGACCTTCACATGTATTGGCGTTTATTGACACTACCACTATTGTAAAGAATAAATATACAATTATACCTATAATTATATACACACTAGGGTAATTAAATAATTTGTTGAATGATTTGAATTCTGTTATTTGGGTGCTTTCTGTGAAAGTTTTATTTTTAATGTTTACAGCTAGGGATACTGTAATTATAATCATGAATACTATTAAGGGTTTTATTGACAGTTTTATCTTTTCATTGGAGGCTATTCTAGCTATGTAAATGAATAGTACTAGGGATCCTCTGATTATAATGATAGTAATAATATAGGATATTATAAATGATTTAATTATTATCCCTCTAATTACTGCTACTATAACTGTTTGTGCAATTAATATTAACCCTATTCTTAAAGGGTGTTTAAGTGTAATGATAGTTAATGTCAAGGCTGACATCACTGATATTGCTATTATCATATCAGTAATTAGTTTAAATAAAATGTTAATTTTGGGGATTAATGATAGGGATTTCCCTCTTACTGAAGTTTTAAAAGATGTTCTTATCTATGATTTACAAGATCATGATTTTATATAATTTAAACTATTAAAACTTATTTTATGAATTTTTAATTTGACTTTTACTTTTATAATTTTTAGAGCTTTTAATTTTTGCTTGAGTCATAAACATCTTCTTTTAGCTCTATTGAGTTTGGAATTTTTGATTTTATCAGTCTACCTTTCTTTATTTACATGCTTATATATTTTTGGGTATGAACTATGATTTGTAATTATTTTTTTAATTTTTACTGTTTGTGAGGGTGCTTTAGGCCTCTCTATTTTAGTAAATTTTACCCGTAAAATGGGCAATGATTATTTATCTAGAATTTCTTCTTTATCATGATAAAGTTTATTTTGTTTTCTATTTTTTTGACCCCTCTTTTATATAATTATTGAATTTTTATATATTCCTTAATGATGTTTTGTTTAATTTACATTTATTTTATAAATTGTAACATTTTTAATTTTTTATGCAGAGATCTCTTTGTTATTGATTTAGTTTCTTTTAGTTTCTCTTCTTTAATGTGTTGAATTACTTTTTTGATGCTTCTTGCTAGATATAACATCTATTCTAATAATGAGATGCCTATTGAGTTTACTTTTATTTTATTATTATTGTTTTTAGTTCTGTTGATTTCTTTCAGATTGGATAACCTTTTTTTATTTTATTTATTTTTTGAAATGTCAATTATTCCGGTTATTTTTTTGATTTTTGGTTGGGGCTATCAGCCAGAGCGCCTTCATGCCGGTTATTATTTGCTTTTTTACACTATAACTGCTTCTTTGCCTTTGTTACTTTCGTTGTTTTACTTATTTTCAGTTACTTTTACTTTTAATTTTTATCTTATTAATTTAAAATTAAATGATTATTTATTAATTTCTTTAATATTGGCCTTTTTAGTTAAGATACCTATGTTTTTTTTACATTTTTGACTTCCTAAGGCCCATGTTGAGGCCCCCATTTCTGGTTCTATAATTTTAGCTGCTATTCTTCTTAAGTTAGGAGGCTATGGTTTATACCGGATTTATATATTATCTCCTTATAGATTTTATAGCTTTTCTTATTTATTTATTATTATTGGTTTACTTTCTTCTATTATTATTGGGCTGCAATGTTTATATCAGTTGGATATAAAGTCATTGATTGCTTACTCCTCTGTAGCCCACATGGGATTGGTTTTATGTGGTATTATGGGTTTTAATAATTATGGGTTTGCAGGCTCTATAATTTTAATAATTGGGCATGCTTTTTGTTCTTCTGCCCTTTTTTGTCTAGCAAATATTTCATATGAGCGTGTTCATAGTCGTAGACTCTTTATTAATAAAGGAGTTTTAGGAATAAGCCCTAATTTATCCTTGATTTGATTTTTATTTTGTGCCTTTAATATAGCTGCACCCCCTTCTTTGAATCTCTTGGGGGAAGTTTTTATCATCAACAGTGTTATTTCTTGGTGTTGGGATTTATTTATCTTGTTAATGCTTAGATCCTTCTTTTCTTGTTGTTATAGAATTTATATATATTCTGTTATTAATCATGGGTACTCTTATTCCTCCTCTATTTTTATTCCTCCCGCGGTTCTGCGTGAATACATGCTGTTGATTTTTCATTTAATTCCATTAAATATTTTAGTGTTTAACTTTGAAGTTTATCCTTTATTTGTTTAAAAGGGTTTAGGTAGTTTAATTCAGAATATCAGCTTGTGATGTTGAAGGTGTAATATTATTTATTTTAAACCCATTTTTAATATTTGTAATTATAATTTTCGAAGAGTTAATTTGTTTGTTTTAGGGGTTTTTTTAATTTTTATAGGATTTCATTTCATTTTTTTAGATCTTTCAATGTTTTTAGACTGGGAATTATATTCCTTGGATTCTGTATCAGTTACATTTACATTATATTTTGATTGGATATCTATCATATTTATGGGGGTTGTATTATTAATTTCTTCTATAGTTATTTATTATAGAAGCTTTTATATATGTACAGATATTTTTATGATTCGTTTTCTTTTCATAGTTCTTTTATTTATTTTTTCTATGATATTATTAATCGTTAGCCCTAATATATTTAGCATTTTATTGGGTTGAGATGGGCTGGGGTTAGTTTCTTATTGTCTAGTAATTTATTTTCAAAATTATAAGTCCTATAATGCAGGAATATTAACTGTACTGATCAATCGATTGGGGGATGTTGCCATTCTTGTCTGCATTGCCTGGCTATTTAATTTTGGTGGGCTAAATTATTATTTTTCTTTTCACTATATTAGTAATGGTGTAATATTTTTATTTGTGCTTATTAGTTTAGCTGCTTTCACTAAAAGTGCCCAGATTCCTTTTTCTTCTTGATTACCTGCTGCTATAGCAGCTCCTACACCTGTCTCTGCCCTCGTTCACTCTTCTACCCTGGTGACGGCGGGAGTTTATTTATTAATTCGGTTTTACAGATTATTGGAAAATTTTAATTTGACTTTATTGTTATTTTTGTCCTGTATAACTATATTTATAGCAGGGCTGGGTGCTAATTTTGAATTTGACCTTAAGAAAATTATTGCTTTGTCAACTTTAAGTCAACTAGGTTTAATAATAGGGGTCTTGTTTTTGGGAGGCCCTCTTATATCCTTTTTCCATTTATTATCTCATGCTTTTTTTAAGGCTTTGTTATTTTTATGTGCGGGATTGATTATTCATGCTATAAATGGTGTTCAGGATATTCGCTATATAGGGTTTTTGTCCAATCAAATGCCTTTTACTTTTACTTGTTTTTGTGTATCAACCTTCTCTTTATGTGGTTTACCTTTTTTGTCTGGATTTTATAGAAAAGACTTCATTCTTGAATTTTTATCCTTTAGAGGAATAAATTTACTTATTTATTTATTATTTTTTTTCTCAGTTGGTTTAACCGTTTCTTATAGTTTCCGATTAATTTATTATTGCGTAGGTAATTATACAGGATTATGCTCTTGTCAATCTTTTATTGAAAATATTCATATGGTATCTTCTATAGTTATATTGACTTTATTCTCTATTTTTTTTGGTAGTTTATTTAATTGATTAGTTTTACCTTATATTGATTTAATAATCCTACCTTTAGAGTGTAAAATTTTACCTTTTATTTTAATTTTATTAGGAGGGTGAACTGGGTATGAGCTTTCTTCTTTAAATTTTTTTACAGATAAAATAGGGTTTTCCTTTCCCTTATTAGTTAATTTTTTTGGTTCTATATGATTTATGCCCAAATTTTTTTCCTATTTTTGTTACTCTATCTTGAATACATCTCATAATTACTTTTTGGTTTTAGATAGAGGATGAGGTGAATACCTTGTCTCGAAGTCTCCTTATTTATTAATATCTTATGTGAGCGAGCGTTTGATAGCTTTACATTTTAATAGTATTAAATTAGTGCTAATAGGGGTTTTCCTTTGATCTGCTTTCTTTTTGATTCTATTTACTAATAGTTAAATTTAAGTAGCTTAATATAAAGCTTAATATTGAAGATATTATTATGGGTTAATACCCCTTGAGTATCTGTGAAGGTATCCTTAGCCTCTTATTGAAAATAAGATGTTTTTTTTAAACTACACTGATATAAGTTCAGGAGAAAGACGGATTTTAACCGCCTTAAAAGATAGTTAGCAGCTTCTTTTAGAACTTCATTCTCCTTTAATTGGATTAATTAATCATTTTATTCATTAACAATGAATAGCCTCTATTTGGCTTCAATTAATGGGGATAAGGGATATAATCCTATTTTTAGGTCGAAACTAAATGTATAATTTTACTTCATTATCCATAAGGAAGGCTATTGATTAGCAATTTTTAATTGCAATTTAAATGTTATATTTAACTACTTCCCTATTTGGCTCACTCTAGTATACCATTTTTTCATTCATGATATAGCCCTAAAATGAGGACTACAACAAATATTGTAATCGAAGTAATTCATACTCTTGTTATTGCCCATTTTGTATCAATGATTACTGGTAGGATAATGGCGATTTCAACATCGAAGATTAAAAATAACACCGCTAATAGGAAGAATTGGACGGATAAAGGTTCACGGGCCGATTTTATTGGGTTAAACCCACATTCAAAGGGGGATCTTTTTTCTCGGTCTATATTTGATTTTTTTGAGATTAATAAACATATTACTGTTAGGATTGAGCTAATAGTAATCCCTAGGCATAATGTCATGTAAATTATTATTATTATCCCTTCTTACTGAAAGGTCTTTTGATTGGAAGTCAAATATATTTATTATACTAAAGGGATAATTATCTGCCTCATCAGTAAATTGAAATATAAAGGAATAGTCACACTACATCTACGAAGTGTCAGTACCATGCTGCTGCCTCGAATCCTGTGTGGTGATTTGATGAAAAGTGTATTTTAATGTGCCGTATTAAACAGACTCTAAGGAATAGAGTGCCAATAATTACATGGAGGCCGTGAAATCCTGTTGCTATAAAGAAACTAGACCCATAAATTGAGTCTCTAATGCAGAAGCTAGCTTCTATATATTCTAATGCTTGTAGGCAGGTGAAATATACCCCTAGCATTACGGTGATTATTAATCCTATTTTTGTCTGATTGAATTTATTTTCTATTAATCTGTGATGTGCTCATGTTACAGTAATGCCTGAACATAGTAAAATTATTGTGTTTAGTAAAGGGATTTCTATAGGATTAAATGCTAAAATCCCCTTAGGAGGTCATATTATTCCAATTTCAGTTGTAGGGGACAGGCTTCTGTGGAAAAATCCTCAGAAGAATGAAATAAAGAAGAATACTTCTGAGATAATAAATAGAATTATCCCTATTTTTAACCCATTAGTTACTTTAATGGTGTGCTTACCTTGAAATGTGGCTTCTCGTACAATATCTCGCCATCATTGCAATATAGTTATCAATAAAATGATTGCCCCTATTCACAATAAGGTTGTTTCATTTTTATGGAATCAAAGAATTATCCCTGATGTTAATGTTAGAGATCCTAATGACCCTGTTAGGGGTCATGGTCTATAATCTACTAAGTGGAATGGGTGATTATAGTGTAATTTCATAGTTTACTTCTCTAGAATATAAAGTTCTTAAAACTGAAAATACATAGCCTTGAATGATAGCTACTGCTATTTCAAATATTAATAATATTATTTGAATTAAAATTGTTATAGGCAAGAAGATTATATTTTTGATAGTTATATTCCCTAGTAAGCTTATTAATAGGTGACCGGCGATTATGTTGCCCGTTAATCCTACTGCTACTCTTCCTGGGCGCATAACGTTACTAATAGTTTCAATAACTACTATAAATGGCATTAGGGCTGCAGGGGTTCCGGATGGAACCAGGTGTATGAGTATATGATTTGTGTGTATGATTCACCCGTACAATATTATGCTTAATCATAAAGGGATTGCTATTGTTATAGACACAATCAAATGTCTAGATCTAGTGAATACATAAGGTATTAACCCTATAAAGTTATTAATTAAGATAAATAGTGCCAATCTTACTATCATTAGGGTAACCCCATAAGAATTCTTTTTTAATAGTAGTCTTAACTCATTATGTAGCTTATTACTGATTATTGTTATTATTATTTGTGGGCGATTGGGCAGAATTCAGTATATTATGGGCAGGATTAATAGATATAATATAGTTCTTAATCAATTTATTGATAGCTTTATAGTTGTTGCTGGGTCAAACGTGCTAAATAGATTTGTTATCATTTCCAGTTTATTTCATTAATTGTAGATCTATTTTCCTTTATTTTTGCATTTACATTATTTGGTGCGTGATAGTTTAAAATAATAATTAATATAAGGGCCCCCAGGAAGTATAAATATAAGTATTCTCATCAGAGGGGTGATATTTGTGGTATGGGGAAATTATTAAATAATATTTTTAACTTGACAAGTTAATGTTTTCAGGGTTAAACTAAATTTCCTGGCCATTAAGAGTAGGTTAAATTACTATTTTTTGGTTTAAGAGACCAATGCTTTATAAATATTTCAGCCACTTAATGATATTGAAATTATTCATTTAATGAAGTCTCTTATAGTAGTTCTTTCTATTACAATGGGTATAAATGAGTGGTTTGCCCCACAAATTTCAGAGCATTGACCATATATTAATCCAGGCCGGCTTATATTTAATATCCCTTGATTTAATCGGCCTGGTACTGCGTCAATTTTAATTCCCAGGGATGGTATTGCTCATGAATGTAGTACATCTGCGGCAGTAACTAGTATTCGGATTTGTCTATTTATAGGAATTACAGTTCGATTATCAACTTCTAATAAACGGAATTCTTGGTCTTCAATTATGGTTGAAGGCTTTATATATGAATCGAATTCAATATTTCTAAAATCTGAGTACTCATAACTTCAGTATCATTGATGTCCGATAACCTTCAGGGTTAAAACTGGATTATTTACTTCATCGATTATGTATAGCAATTTTAAGGATGGTAATGCGATAAAGATTAGTGTAATAGCAGGTAAAGTTGTCCATAAAACTTCAATTTCTTGACCTTCTATTAGTAATCGGTTGGTAAATTTATTTATTGTTAACAGGGCTATGATATAAACTAATATCACTGTAATTATTAATAAGATTATTATTGTAGAATCGTGGAAAAAGATTATTTGTTCTATTAATGAAGAATTGGCATCTTGCATTGAGTAGTTACCTCATAAGGCTATTTCTAATAAGTGATCTTAATCTCTATCTATGAATCTTAAATTCATTGCATATATTTTCTGCCATATTAGGGGTTAATAGTTTAGGATGGGTATTTCTCTATATGAGTGTTCAGCGGGGGGTATTTTTTGTATTCATTCAACTCTTGATGTTATATTTTCTGTAAAGATTGCTGATCGTTTTGAAGATAGTCTTTCTCATAGAATTATTAAAAATAATAAAATTCTTAAAACTGAAATAGTTGATCCTATTGATGAAATTATGTTTCATCTTGTGTATCTGTCGGGATAATCCGAGTATCGTCGTGGCATCCCTCTTAATCCAAGGAAGTGTTGGGGGAAAAAGGTAATGTTAACCCCTAAGAATATTGTAAAGAATTGAATTTTTAATCTAGCAGGATTTATAGTTAAACCTGTAAATAAAGGGTATCATTGAATAAACCCTCCTATAATGGCGAATACTGCTCCCATAGATAGTACATAGTGGAAATGAGCTACCACGTAATAAGTATCATGTAATATAATATCAATGGATGAATTTGCAAGGATAACTCCTGTTAGACCTCCTACTGTAAATAGGAAAACAAATCCCAGGGATCATAAAGTTGTCGGGCTAAAATTTATTTTAGTGCCATGGAAGGTGGCAAGTCAACTGAAGATTTTGATACCAGTGGGTACAGCGATAATCATAGTGGCTGATGTAAAGTATGCTCGAGTATCGACATCTATACCCACTGTAAATATATGGTGTGCTCATACAATGAATCCTAGCAGTCCAATTGTTATTATAGCATAAATTATTCCTAGTGACCCAAATGCTTCTGTTTTACCTCTTTCCTGGCTAATAATATGGGAGATTAATCCGAATCCAGGCAAGATTAAAATATATACTTCAGGGTGCCCAAAAAATCAGAATAAGTGTTGATATAAAATAGGATCTCCCCCTCCCGAAGGGTCAAAAAAAGAAGTATTAAAGTTTCGGTCTGTTAATAGCATAGTGATAGCACCGGCTAATACTGGTAAAGATAATAGGAGAAGAAGAGCAGTAATTCTTACTGATCATACAAATAGAGGTATGCGTTCAAGGGTTATCCCTGCAGGACGTATGTTAATAATTGTTGAAATAAAATTTACTGCCCCCAGGATTGATGATACTCCCGCTAAATGCAGGGAAAAAATTGCTAAGTCTACAGATGCTCCTCTATGGGATATATTTCTTGATAAAGGTGGGTAAACTGTTCATCCAGTTCCCGCCCCTATTTCTACTAATCTTCTCATTATTAGTAATGTAATTGAGGGGGGTAATAATCAGAATCTTATATTATTCATTCGCGGGAATGCTATATCAGGGGCACCAATTATTAAAGGGACCAGTCAGTTTCCGAACCCTCCAATTATTACTGGTATGACTATAAAAAAAATTATAATAAATGCGTGTGCTGTTACAATTACGTTATAAATTTGATCATCTCCAATAAATCTCCCGGGTTGTCCTAATTCAATTCGGATAATTCATCTTATGGCTGTTCCTACTATACCTGCCCATATTCCGAATATGAAATATAATGTTCCGATGTCTTTGTGGTTTGTTGAAAATATTCATTTATTCAATTTAGAGAAGATAAAGTGGCTGAATTTTAGGCAATAAATTGTAAATTTATATATGGTTATAACCCTTTATCATAGGTTTTATAGTCAATACTATTATGATATTAGAGTGCAATTCTAAAGTAAAGGTCACCCTTTAAAGCTTACATACAATGTTTTTTTAACTTTGAAGGTTAATAGTTTATTTAACTTAAAGCTTTATATGAAGTTTATAATTATTATTAAGGGTAATCTTATGTTTACTATTAATATTCTATTAATTAATGATTTATTATGATTGGCCTTCATTCACTTGTTCTTAGTTGATTGTATGATAATAGTTAAGGAGAGAATTCGTGTATAATAGAACAGGTTAATTAATCTTGATATGATTATGATTATTATTATTACGATAAGCCCTTGTTGTGTCAGTACTTGTAAAGCTATTCATTTAGGTAAGAACCCAATAAAGGGGGGGAGGCCTCCTAGTCTTAATATTGATGAAATTATTACAATTTTCTCTGTCGGTGTCAAGTTTATAATGTTAATTTGATGGATATAATTTATATTATATTTTATAAATATTATAGAAATATTAACAGAAATAGCTCTGTAGATTATTAAATATTTTATTGATTCATTTTGAATCTCATTTACAGCTAATATCCACCCTAAGTGATGAATTGATGAGTAAGCTATAATTTTTTTTAGTGATGATTGATTTAGGCCCCCTAATGATCCCACAGTTACTGATGCAATTACTGAGAATACTACTAATAATTTATTATTGACAATTCTGTTAATTACTCTTAATGGGGCTAACTTTTGTCATGTTATGAGTAATATACAATTATATCATCTAATTTTAGATAAAATCTCGGGGAATCATATGTGAAAAGGTGCGGCCCCTATTTTTATGAGTATGCTTACCATAATTAATATGTTGTATGTTGACTTATCTATTAATTCTGAAATTCTTATAATGCAAGATATTATAAATAATGCTCTCCCTAGTCTTTGGACTAAGAAATAAATTATGCAGGCTTCTGCGGTTTTTCTTCTTTTCTCCTTAATCAGCGGGATGATTGATATTATATTTATTTCTATACCTGCCCATATTCCCATTCATCTCGCTGATCTAACAGTAATTATAGATCCCAATATTATAATAATATATATAATTGTTTTTGTTTTAAAAATTAGGAAGAAGATTAATACTTCTATATATAGGGTATGAACCTATTAGCTTGCTTAGCTTATCTTACTACAGAAGTGGTGTATGTTGCACTTTAAGTTTTGATCTTTAAAGATATGGTTAAATTCCATACTTTTGTAATAAGAGCATAAACTATGCATTATCTATTCTATCAAAGTAGTCCTTTTTATCAGGCATCTTATT